TTTAGTGATTGCCCCCGGTACCAGTATAAAATAACATAAAAAGAGGCGAAGGCTGGTTTTGCAAACATGAATAGAATTGTTTCTAACAGTTTTCAGATTTTATATTTATCCGCATAACCTCAAAAGAAAGATCTTTCTTTGACTTTGATGAAAATTTATCTATTTCTATTTTTCTAGTTATAAATTGATTGGTCTCGTTCCTATCCAATAATCTACTAGGAATGGCTCGCTATTCACTCGGTTTTTGAGTCATAATCATGATGTAGGAGAGATGGCCGAGTGGTTGAAGGCGTAGCATTGGAACTGCTATGTAGGCTTTTGTTTACCGAGGGTTCGAATCCCTCTCTTTCCGTACCTTCATCTAATTCACAGATCTTACTAACCAAAAGAGTAAAATAGCACTATATAAAATTATATTCCAACACAACAGTTAGACCTTTTTTTGATATAGATTTTATATTCCTAATTGCTGTGGCACGGAAAATACTGAAAGGAAAAGAGTAGAAAAGGAATGAAAACCTCCCTCTCGTTCTATGATACCTAAATGGGAGAAAAATCCGGATCAAACCCTATTTATCTTAACCTTAGGTTAATTTACTTCGACGAAAGGGATCAAAATTGTCCGAACCTTTGTGATTTTTTATTTTCTTTTCGTTAGGTTTAGGTCTGGCGCGAATAATATTCTACGACTAGCAATTCATTTATTTTCAAACCGACCCATTTACTATCTATTATTTGATTGACTAATCCTTTATATTGGAATGGTTGAAGAGTCAAATGTTTTGGCATTTCGTCCTGAGAGGATGAATCGAAAGAATTTTGAATCAGAGCTCTAGAGTTTTGTTCATCCCTCGCCGTAATAATATCTCGGGGTTTGCAGCGATAACTTGGTATATCTACTATACGACCATTGACTAAAATATGTCTATGGTTAACTAATTGACGGGCTCCGGGAATAGTCGGAGCCATACCCAATCGAAAAAGGATGTTATCCAAGCGCATTTCAAGTAATTGGAGTAAAACCTGACCTGTTGACCCCTTGGCTTTGCCGGCGATACGAACGTATTTAAGTAATTGTCGTTCTGTAAGACCATAATGAAAACGTAACTTTTGTTTTTCTTCTAGACGAATACGATATTGAGATTTTTTACCGGAACGTGATTGGTTTCTAAGATCACTTCCGGCTCTAGGCCTTTTATTAGTTAGTCCCGGTAAAGCTCCCAGGCGGCGTATTTTTTTGAAACGAGGTCCCCGGTAACGCGACATAAAGACTCCTTATTCTTATTTATATTGAATTCTTATTCTTATTGATGAAATTTCATTTTACAGAATAAACCTAAACTAAAACTGAACTAAATGATAAATGCAGCGAAGTTTACGGAAGTAGTGTACTTGTACTCTAAAGAATAATTAGATGAATAAATATCCAGACCTTTCTATTCTATATATTATATATCTATATATTCTATATAGATAAAAAAATAGATATAAAGGGATTCTTTTCATGGCATAGTTGGAAGTTCCTATAAGATAAAATTTTTAAATATTCTTTGATTTCGGATTGAAAAAGGACATTCTCAATCATGTAAAAACTCGAATAAAATAAATAGAGAAAAGCCGGCTATCGGAATCGAACCGATGACCATCGCATTACAAATGCGATGCTCTAACCTCTGAGCTAAGCGGGCTCACATAAGATAAATTATACCTGCATAGGGATTTAATAAACTATTGTCATCTTAGCTATTAAAATTAATATACTTTTTTTTATATTAGATTTATACTTATATTTGCATTTTTAGCGATTCTTATTAGCTATTCATAATGAATATGAATATATAAAAAATAGAATATAGAATTGAAAGTAAATATTCAATACTCATACTTACCATAGACCATAGAATATAACGATTGATCTATCGATATATAATTTTGATTTTTTTCTCACATCACAATTATATAGCACAATTCTATAGTATAGCATTTACTATTAAAAAATATTAGATTCGATAGATTTCCAGTTGGTCTTATACATTAGATTAAATCCATTTTCGTTTTTGCTTTCAAATGATATTTGAAAGTCTTTTTATTACACTTCTCTATTTTATTCCCTATAATATCTATAATATATATTATATATATTTATAAATAATGAGACATTATTGCGCTCTGCTTCGTAAAGATGGAAGCTCAGACGAAAAAAAGAATCGACCGTTCAAGTATTCCAAATTGCATGGGAAAAACGATAAGAAGAGAGACATATATACGTCGTATATATCCATCTATATTGAATTGCAGATACAGAAATGATAGAATCGTTTCTGATTGGACCAAATGCGGGTGCGGGTTTCCTATAGAAGATGAAAGAAGATAGCCAAGAAATAAAAGAGGAGAAAAACTTTTTCGAGATAGGAATCCGTATTTAATGAATTCAACGGTTCCAGTAGAAATGAAATAAAAAGGAGAACGACATCTCAATAAAAATGAGATCCTAATCTCA